ATCTATCCCAATGAGCCGTCTATCGAATCGTTGCAATTGATGTTCGATCTCGAAGAGAAGGAAGAGATCTTGGGAAAGTGGGTTTTTATGATCCGATAAAAAATCAAACTTATTTAAATGTTCCTGCTATTCTATATTTCCTTGAAAAGGGTGCTCAACCTACAGAAACGGTTCAGGATATTTTAAAAAAGGCAGAGGTTTTTAAAGAATTTCGCCCTAAATTAAAGGAAATTTAATTAATTAATTAAGGAAATACAAAAAGTAGAGAAAATTTCTCTACTTTTTGTATTTCCTCTTTTGTTCTATTCGTACCTATTCATGATTCCATACCGGTTCCAAATTAGAGATAAAGTAGTTCAGTTTTAGTTTGATTTAAATTCCATTTATTATTATGAAACCATTTTTACTGTTCCTAGTGAACAAAATAGTCAATTCAGTGATTGTACGCGGACTCTTTTGTGGATTTATGACCACAGCCACTGTAGGTCTCGGCTATTTCTTCGTTGTAGCCAGTTTCTTCATAAAAGACAAACAGTTCTTCATAAAAGACAACCAGAGACGGGTAGCAGCAATGACTGGTTTTGTTACGGGACAGTTCGTGATGTTCACATCGATCTACAATAGGCCGCTCCATGAAGGATTGGTTCAACCTCATAGCATCATTATGCTATTTCTAGGGTCATTCTTCGTTCAACTCTTCTGGACTAGTCGAAAAACTTTGCGCAACAGGCGCTTTTTGGATCCTCACGATCTTATCACTAAAAGAAAGTACGTGCTCCGCCTTCAATTGGAATTTATTATTAATTTCTTTGTGCAATTATGCAACCCGTACCTTGAACCTGATTCAATGATCCCCGGATTAGTCAACTTTTGTCTCTCTCGCTATAACAACGACAACGAAAAGAGGATCTTATTTGTAAGAAGTAGTTTGGCTGGTTGGTTAGTTGGGCACATTTTCTTCATGATTTTCTTCATGAAGTTGTTGGAATTCATATTGATCATAATCATTTGGGTAAGAAAGAACTTTTTTGAATCTGATGACGAAGATGAAAATGAAAATAAGTGAAATAGATCAACCTTTATCTATTTCACTTATTCTCTATTTCACTTATTCGACTGGAATGGCAGCGAATCGAACAAAAAAAAGTCATCAAAAAAATGACTGAGATAATCGAGTTAATATATATCGTATAGAAAACGATTCCACTTATAAGAAAGGAGGAAAAATAGACAGTGGCTATTCATTCCACTGCGTCAGATCGATAATCTATCTGCGAATTTCCGTATGTATAGAAAGAAATAGAAAAAATATTCGAAATAAATAGAATATAATAGATAGAATAGAAAGAATTCGAATACATGGAAAAAAGATTCTGGTTAGATCGTACGCTTGACAATACTGTCATTTTTTGGTTATATATATATTCCAAATATCATTAATTTTTGGAGTAGTGGCGCTACTCATAAAACTTAAAAAAGGGGAGGATTACTATGATCCAAAGAAAATTCCTAGTCATGGTACTCATTTTTGGTCTCGTAATAATGATTCTGCTATGTTATGTATTTTTGCTACGAAAGAAAGAAAGCGAGCTGGTTATCATGCTTGCCCAGATCTATTTCGTTATTTTTCTAAGGCGATTGGCGATGAAAATGCAAGCATTGTTTGTGCAATTCCTTAACCTATTGAACAAAATCCACAATTCGGATTCAATGATTGCACGCGGAATAGAGCTATTACTAGCTCTATTCCTATTCCTATTCGTGGGAAAAATGGCAGTCTTAGGGTCATCCTTTTTGCGTAAGATACTCGAAAAAATACTAAATTCAGTGATTGGAGCGGGACTCTTTTGTGGATTTATGACCATACCCACCATAGCTCTGCACTGCTATCTCTTCGTTGGCCCCAGCTTCTTGACAGAAGACAACCAGAGACGGGTAGCAGCAATGGCTGGTTTTGTTACGGGACAATTCGTGATGTTCACATCGGTCTATACTAAGCCGCTCTATGAAGGATTGGTTCAACCTCATCGCATGTTCTTGTTCTTTCTGGCATTTTTCTTGGTTCAGCTCTTATGGACCAGTCTAACAACTTTGCGCAACTGGCCGCTTTTGGATCTTAAAGAAAACGCAACGATAGTGGGAAGTCGCCTCTTCTTCCTTCAATTGGAATTTTTGATAACTTTCTTTGTGCAATTGTACAACCCGTACATTCCACCGGATTCAATGATCCTCCCATTAGTCAACAGCTATCTTAAAGACAAGGCGAACAAACTACTATTTGTAAGAAGTAGTTTTGCTGGTTGGTGCATTGGTCATATTATAAGAATGCTTTTGTTCCTGAAAATGTTCAAACACTTTATCGATTGGGCACGTACTTGTTATACAAATGAAATACGGTGGGACGATGAATATTAAAATGAAAATAAGTGAAATAGATCAACCTTTATCTATTTCACTTATTCTCTGGCTATTCATTCCACTGCGTCAGATCGATAATCTATCTGCGAATTTCCGTATAGAAAGAAATAGAAAAAATATTCGAAATAAATAGAATATAATAGATAGAATAGAAAGAATTCGAATACATGGAAAAAAGATTCTGGTTAGATCGTACGCTTGACAATACTGTCATTTTTTGGTTATATATATATTCCAAATATCATTAATTTTTGGAGTAGTGGCGCTACTCATAAAACTTAAAAAAGGGGAGGATTACTATGATCCAAAGAAAATTCCTAGTCATGGTACTCATTTTTGGTCTCGTAATAATGATTCTGCTATGTTATGTATTTTTGCTACGAAAGAAAGAAAGCGAGCTGGTTATCATGCTTGCCCAGATCTATTTCGTTATTTTTCTAAGGCGATTGGCGATGAAAATGCAAGCATTGTTTGTGCAATTCCTTAACCTATTGAACAAAATCCACAATTCGGATTCAATGATTGCACGCGGAATAGAGCTATTACTAGCTCTATTCCTATTCCTATTCGTGGGAAAAATGGCAGTCTTAGGGTCATCCTTTTTGCGTAAGATACTCGAAAAAATACTAAATTCAGTGATTGGAGCGGGACTCTTTTGTGGATTTATGACCATACCCACCATAGCTCTGCACTGCTATCTCTTCGTTGGCCCCAGCTTCTTGACAGAAGACAACCAGAGACGGGTAGCAGCAATGGCTGGTTTTGTTACGGGACAATTCGTGATGTTCACATCGGTCTATACTAAGCCGCTCTATGAAGGATTGGTTCAACCTCATCGCATGTTCTTGTTCTTTCTGGCATTTTTCTTGGTTCAGCTCTTATGGACCAGTCTAACAACTTTGCGCAACTGGCCGCTTTTGGATCTTAAAGAAAACGCAACGATAGTGGGAAGTCGCCTCTTCTTCCTTCAATTGGAATTTTTGATAACTTTCTTTGTGCAATTGTACAACCCGTACATTCCACCGGATTCAATGATCCTCCCATTAGTCAACAGCTATCTTAAAGACAAGGCGAACAAACTACTATTTGTAAGAAGTAGTTTTGCTGGTTGGTGCATTGGTCATATTATAAGAATGCTTTTGTTCCTGAAAATGTTCAAACACTTTATCGATTGGGCACGTACTTGTTATACAAATGAAATACGGTGGGACGATGAATATTAAAATGAAAATAAGTGAAATAGATCAACCTTTATCTATTTCACTTATTCTCTGGCTATTCATTCCACTGCGTCAGATCGATAATCTATCTGCGAATTTCCGTATAGAAAGAAATAGAAAAAATATTCGAAATAAATAGAATATAATAGATAGAATAGAAAGAATTCGAATACATGGAAAAAAGATTCTGGTTAGATCGTACGCTTGACAATACTGTCATTTTTTGGTTATATATATATTCCAAATATCATTAATTTTTGGAGTAGTGGCGCTACTCATAAAACTTAAAAAAGGGGAGGATTACTATGATCCAAAGAAAATTCCTAGTCATGGTACTCATTTTTGGTCTCGTAATAATGATTCTGCTATGTTATGTATTTTTGCTACGAAAGAAAGAAAGCGAGCTGGTTATCATGCTTGCCCAGATCTATTTCGTTATTTTTCTAAGGCGATTGGCGATGAAAATGCAAGCATTGTTTGTGCAATTCCTTAACCTATTGAACAAAATCCACAATTCGGATTCAATGATTGCACGCGGAATAGAGCTATTACTAGCTCTATTCCTATTCCTATTCGTGGGAAAAATGGCAGTCTTAGGGTCATCCTTTTTGCGTAAGATACTCGAAAAAATACTAAATTCAGTGATTGGAGCGGGACTCTTTTGTGGATTTATGACCATACCCACCATAGCTCTGCACTGCTATCTCTTCGTTGGCCCCAGCTTCTTGACAGAAGACAACCAGAGACGGGTAGCAGCAATGGCTGGTTTTGTTACGGGACAATTCGTGATGTTCACATCGGTCTATACTAAGCCGCTCTATGAAGGATTGGTTCAACCTCATCGCATGTTCTTGTTCTTTCTGGCATTTTTCTTGGTTCAGCTCTTATGGACCAGTCTAACAACTTTGCGCAACTGGCCGCTTTTGGATCTTAAAGAAAACGCAACGATAGTGGGAAGTCGCCTCTTCTTCCTTCAATTGGAATTTTTGATAACTTTCTTTGTGCAATTGTACAACCCGTACATTCCACCGGATTCAATGATCCTCCCATTAGTCAACAGCTATCTTAAAGACAAGGCGAACAAACTACTATTTGTAAGAAGTAGTTTTGCTGGTTGGTGCATTGGTCATATTATAAGAATGCTTTTGTTCCTGAAAATGTTCAAACACTTTATCGATTGGGCACGTACTTGTTATACAAATGAAATACGGTGGGACGATGAATATTAAAATGAAAATAAGTGAAATAGATCAACCTTTATCTATTTCACTTATTCTCTGGCTATTCATTCCACTGCGTCAGATCGATAATCTATCTGCGAATTTCCGTATAGAAAGAAATAGAAAAAATATTCGAAATAAATAGAATATAATAGATAGAATAGAAAGAATTCGAATACATGGAAAAAAGATTCTGGTTAGATCGTACGCTTGACAATACTGTCATTTTTTGGTTATATATATATTCCAAATATCATTAATTTTTGGAGTAGTGGCGCTACTCATAAAACTTAAAAAAGGGGAGGATTACTATGATCCAAAGAAAATTCCTAGTCATGGTACTCATTTTTGGTCTCGTAATAATGATTCTGCTATGTTATGTATTTTTGCTACGAAAGAAAGAAAGCGAGCTGGTTATCATGCTTGCCCAGATCTATTTCGTTATTTTTCTAAGGCGATTGGCGATGAAAATGCAAGCATTGTTTGTGCAATTCCTTAACCTATTGAACAAAATCCACAATTCGGATTCAATGATTGCACGCGGAATAGAGCTATTACTAGCTCTATTCCTATTCCTATTCGTGGGAAAAATGGCAGTCTTAGGGTCATCCTTTTTGCGTAAGATACTCGAAAAAATACTAAATTCAGTGATTGGAGCGGGACTCTTTTGTGGATTTATGACCATACCCACCATAGCTCTGCACTGCTATCTCTTCGTTGGCCCCAGCTTCTTGACAGAAGACAACCAGAGACGGGTAGCAGCAATGGCTGGTTTTGTTACGGGACAATTCGTGATGTTCACATCGGTCTATACTAAGCCGCTCTATGAAGGATTGGTTCAACCTCATCGCATGTTCTTGTTCTTTCTGGCATTTTTCTTGGTTCAGCTCTTATGGACCAGTCTAACAACTTTGCGCAACTGGCCGCTTTTGGATCTTAAAGAAAACGCAACGATAGTGGGAAGTCGCCTCTTCTTCCTTCAATTGGAATTTTTGATAACTTTCTTTGTGCAATTGTACAACCCGTACATTCCACCGGATTCAATGATCCTCCCATTAGTCAACAGCTATCTTAAAGACAAGGCGAACAAACTACTATTTGTAAGAAGTAGTTTTGCTGGTTGGTGCATTGGTCATATTATAAGAATGCTTTTGTTCCTGAAAATGTTCAAACACTTTATCGATTGGGCACGTACTTGTTATACAAATGAAATACGGTGGGACGATGAATATTAAAATGAAAATAAGTGAAATAGATCAACCTTTATCTATTTCACTTATTCTCTGGCTATTCATTCCACTGCGTCAGATCGATAATCTATCTGCGAATTTCCGTATAGAAAGAAATAGAAAAAATATTCGAAATAAATAGAATATAATAGATAGAATAGAAAGAATTCGAATACATGGAAAAAAGATTCTGGTTAGATCGTACGCTTGACAATACTGTCATTTTTTGGTTATATATATATTCCAAATATCATTAATTTTTGGAGTAGTGGCGCTACTCATAAAACTTAAAAAAGGGGAGGATTACTATGATCCAAAGAAAATTCCTAGTCATGGTACTCATTTTTGGTCTCGTAATAATGATTCTGCTATGTTATGTATTTTTGCTACGAAAGAAAGAAAGCGAGCTGGTTATCATGCTTGCCCAGATCTATTTCGTTATTTTTCTAAGGCGATTGGCGATGAAAATGCAAGCATTGTTTGTGCAATTCCTTAACCTATTGAACAAAATCCACAATTCGGATTCAATGATTGCACGCGGAATAGAGCTATTACTAGCTCTATTCCTATTCCTATTCGTGGGAAAAATGGCAGTCTTAGGGTCATCCTTTTTGCGTAAGATACTCGAAAAAATACTAAATTCAGTGATTGGAGCGGGACTCTTTTGTGGATTTATGACCATACCCACCATAGCTCTGCACTGCTATCTCTTCGTTGGCCCCAGCTTCTTGACAGAAGACAACCAGAGACGGGTAGCAGCAATGGCTGGTTTTGTTACGGGACAATTCGTGATGTTCACATCGGTCTATACTAAGCCGCTCTATGAAGGATTGGTTCAACCTCATCGCATGTTCTTGTTCTTTCTGGCATTTTTCTTGGTTCAGCTCTTATGGACCAGTCTAACAACTTTGCGCAACTGGCCGCTTTTGGATCTTAAAGAAAACGCAACGATAGTGGGAAGTCGCCTCTTCTTCCTTCAATTGGAATTTTTGATAACTTTCTTTGTGCAATTGTACAACCCGTACATTCCACCGGATTCAATGATCCTCCCATTAGTCAACAGCTATCTTAAAGACAAGGCGAACAAACTACTATTTGTAAGAAGTAGTTTTGCTGGTTGGTGCATTGGTCATATTATAAGAATGCTTTTGTTCCTGAAAATGTTCAAACACTTTATCGATTGGGCACGTACTTGTTATACAAATGAAATACGGTGGGACGATGAATATTAAAATGAAAATAAGTGAAATAGATCAACCTTTATCTATTTCACTTATTCTCTGGCTATTCATTCCACTGCGTCAGATCGATAATCTATCTGCGAATTTCCGTATAGAAAGAAATAGAAAAAATATTCGAAATAAATAGAATATAATAGATAGAATAGAAAGAATTCGAATACATGGAAAAAAG